AGAATATCTTTTACATATCCACCCAGTTTGTCAACTTTTTTTGGAATGATACAAAAAAAAATGTCTCTGTTCATAAGGAAGACACTTTCTTCTGATGAATTGTATAATCAGTGGAGTTATAAAAATGAACAAAAAAGAAAACACCTAAACAACAAATTTTTCAATAGAGTCAAAACTCTAGACAAATTTCTAGATAATAAATTCAAAAATCTGGATGTACTCGAAAAAAGAACTAGATTATGTAATGATAAAATAAAAAAAGAATACTTAAAAGAATACTTAACTAAAATATATGATCCTTTCTTAAATGAACCCTATCGCGGACGAATCAAAAAAGGGGTTTCACCTTCAAATGATACTTCCATAAAAAATGATAAAAATGATATAGAAAAGATTTGTATAAATAAGATTCATAGTCTACTGCTTATTTTGAATTACTTTGAATTTGAACAAAAAAAAAATATATTTGATATAAAATCATTCGAAATACAAATTAGTCATTTTTTTAATTTAATCAATGGATTTACTATAAAATCGCCATCAAGTTTAAATTTGAAAAAGTTTTATTTACTTAGTAAAACCGAACAAAGCAAAATTGATTTAGAAGAACGAAAAAAAAGAATTCAATTTTTTTTTGATACCGTTCTAACTGATCTTAACAATAAAACAATTCGAACAAAATCTATTGCAATAAACGAAATCAGTAAAAAAGTTTCTCGATGGTCATACAAATTAATCAACGAGTTAGAACAAATGGAGGGCGAAACCGAAGAAAGTGTAGTACTGGATCATGAGATTCGTTCACGAAAATGCAAACGTGTAGTTATTTTTAATAAAAACCTACAAAATACTGATACTTATCATAATTTCAAAGAAACTGAAAATAATGATAATGATGAAACAGACGAAGTGGCTTTAATACGTTATTCGCAACAATCCGATTTTCGTCGAAATATAATTAAAGGATCTAGGCGTGTCCAAAGGCGTAAAACAGTTATTTGGACACCCTTTGAAGCAAATGTACATTCCCCCGTTTTTTTGGACCGAATAGACAAAGCCACTTTTTTTTCTTTTGATATATTTGAGCCAATAAAAAGAATTTTTAAAAATTGGGTATGGAAAAATACAGAATTCAAAATTTCGGATTATACAAAGAAAAAGACAAATTATAATTATACAGAGAAAAAGACAAAAGAAAATGATAAAAAAAAAAAAGAAGGAAAAAGAAGAGAAAAAGAAAGACGAGAAAAAGAACGTATAGAAATAGCAGAAGCCTGGGATAGCATTCTATTTGCTCAAGTAATAAGAGGTATTCTATTAATAACCCAATCTTTTTTTAGAAAATATATATTATTACCCTCATTAATAATAGCTAAAAATAGCGCTCGTATACTATTATTTCAATTTCCCGAATGGACCGAAGATTTAAAGGATTGGAATAAAGAAATGCATATTAAATGTACTTATAATGGGATTCAATTATCAGAAAAAGAATTTCCAAAAAACTGGTTAACAGACGGTATTCAGATAAAAATCCTATTTCCCTTTTATCTGAAACCTTGGCACAAATCTAAGACACGAAAAACTTATAACAATCTAACAAAAAATAAAGGACAAAAAAATGATTTTTGTTTTTTAACAGTTTTGGGAATGGAAACTGAACTTCCTTTTGGTTCTCCTCAAAAACAACTTTCATTTTTTGAACCTATTTTTAAAGAACTCAAAAAAAAAATTAGAAAATTGAAAAAGAAATGTTTTCAAGTTATAAGAATTTTAAAAGAAAACACAAGATTTTTTTTTAATGCCTCAAAAGAAACAAAAAAATGGGTTATTCAAAGCATTCTAGTTCTAAAAAAAATAATAAAAGAACTCTCAAAAATAAACCCAATTTTATTATTTGGATTACGAGAAATATATGAAGTGAGCGATGTTGAAATTAAAAAAGAAAAAGATTCGAAAATTAGTAATGAAATAATTTACGAATCACCTATTCAAATTCAATGTACGAATTGGATAAATGATTCATTGACAAAAAAAAAAATACAAGATCTGACTGATAGAACAAACACAATCCTAAATCAAATAGAAAAAATTTCAAAAGACAAAAAAAAAAGATTTATATCCTCAGATAGAAATATTAGGTCTAAGAAACTTATTTATAATGATAAAAGATTGGAAGTGCCAACAAATATTTTGCGGATATTAAAAAGAAAAAATGTTCGACTAATTCGTAAAGAAAATTCTTTTCGAAAATTTTTAATTGAAAAGATCTATATAGATATCCTTTTATGGATTCAAAATTTTCCTAAAAAAAATACACCACTTTTTTTTCTTGAATCAACAAAAAAAATTAAAATTATTAATAAATACATTTACAATAATCAATCTATTTCCAATGATGAAACAAATCAAGAAGTAATTGATAAAACAAAACAAAATAGAATTCACTTTATTTCAACTAGAAAAAAATCATTTTATAATATTAGTAATAAGAATAAGAGCTCACAGACTTTTTATAAATTATCTTACTTGTCACAAGCATATGTATTTTACAAATTATCACAAACTCCAGTTTTTAACTTCTCTAAGTTAAGATCTGTCTTTGAATATAACGGAACATCCTTTTTTCTTAAGAATGAAATAAAAGATTATTTTTTTGGAACAAAGGAAATATTTCATTCCAAATTAAAACATAAGAATTTCTCCAATTTAGAAATGAATCAATGGAAAAATTGGTTAAAGAGTCATTATCAATATGATTTATCTCAAATTAGATGGTCTAGTAGATTAGTACCAAAAAAATGGCGAGATACAGTCAATCACCACTCTATAGATCAGAATAAATATTTAAACAAATGTGATTCATACAAAAAAACCCGATTAATTAACTACAAAAAACAAACAAATTTGGAAGAAGACTCATTACCGAATCAAAAAAAAAATGTTAAAAAACAATATAGATATGATAATTTATCGTATAAATTTATTAATTATGAAGATAAGAAAAACTCATCTATTTATAGATTTCCATTACAAATAAATAATAACCAAGATATTTTTGATAATTACAACACACATAAACGAAATTTATTTAATAGGTTTAATAGGATAGTGAATACCCCTATCCATAATTATCTAGTAGAAGATAATATTATAGATAAGAAGAAAAATATGGATAGAAAATATTTTAATTGGATAATTCTCAATTTTGATCTTAAAAAAAAAGTCGATATTGAGGCCTGGATCAATATGGATATTGACACCAACAGAAATAAATATACTAAGAGTAGGACTAATAATTATCAAATAATTGAAAAAATTGCTAAGAAAGTTCTTTTTTTTCTACCAATTTATCAAAATCACGAAATCAACTTATCCAATAAAAAAAAACTTTTTGATTGGCTGAAACTGAATGAAGAAATACTAAGTTGTCCCATATCAAATCTGGAACTTTGGTTTTTCTCAGAATTTTGGATACTTTATAATGTGTATAAGATTAAACCATGGACCATACCAATCAAATTACTTCTTTTTAATTTAAATGAAAATCAAGGAGAAAAAGAATCTGCAGACCAAGCAGATTTTGAATCAATTTTTTCAAATCAAGAAAAAGCTGTTGAAGAAAATTATTTGGGATCAAAAAGGAAAAAAGATAAAAAACAATACAGGATAGAAGCAGAATTTGGTTTTTTCCTAAAAAGGTATTTGCGTTTTCAATTGAGATGGGATTCTTTTTTAAATCAAAAAATGATCAATAACATCAAAGTCTATTGTCTACTGCTTAGACTGATAAATCCAAAAGAAATTACTATATCCTCTATTCAAAGGAGAGAAATTAATCTGGATATTCTAATGGTTCAGAAAGATTTCACTTTTACAGAATTGATCAAAAAGGGAATATTTTTTATCGAACCAGTTCCTTTGTCTATAAAAAAAGAAGGACAATTTATTATGTATCAAACCATAAGTATTTCGTTGGTTCATAAGAGTAAGCAAACAATTAATAAAAGGTACCGAGAAAAAGGTCATGTTGATAAGCAGAATTCTGATGAATTCATTCCAAAATATCAAAATATAACTGGAAATAGAGACAAAAAGAATTCTGATTTGTTTGTTCCTGAAACTATTTTATCCCCCAGACGTCGTAGAGAATTGAGAATTCTAATTTGTTTCAATTCTAAGAATAAAAATGATATACCTAAAAACACAAGATTTTTGAATGGAAATAAGGCAACCAATCAAGTTTTTGATAAAAACAAAAAAGAAAAAAATAAACTAATTAAATTAAAGTTCTTTCTTTGGCCTAATTATAGATTAGAAGATTTAGCTTGTATGAACCGCTATTGGTTTGATACCAATAACGGCAGTCGTTTCAGTATGGTAAGAATAGATATGTATCCACGATTGAAAATTAATTAATGGTACATTTTTACTCTATTTTCTATACCCTGTTGGGTCGGGTCTATAAAGGCAAAGAGATGCATACATTGTTTTACATTCCATTCTGATAGATGATATTCATTTAATTTGAATGACATATCAATTAGATCTCGAAAGGATCAACAAAATCTTCTTATTTTCATTTTTGTTATAAATTTTTATCTTTGGTGAGTGCAGAAAACCATCTTTTTTGATACCAAGTCGAATCCCAATAAAAAAAATTATAAAATATTAACGAAATTAATATTCTTGTATATATCAAATTAAAATAAGTGGCATTATTATTATTGATCAATAAAAAAATCTATCACTAAAAAGAGAGCAAGTGAGGGGAGAGAGTATTTCATTTTATGGTAAAAAAATTATTAATCTCGGTTATTTCGCAAGAAGAAAAAGACGAAAACAGAGGGTCTGTTGCATTTCAAATAAAAAGCCTCACCGATAGGATACGAAAACTTTCTTCCCATTTGGAATTGCACAGAAAAGACTATTCATCACAGAGGGGCCTACGGAAAATTTTGGGAAAACGCCAACGGATGCTGTCTTATTTGTCAAAGAAAAATCGAATATGTTATAAAGAATTAATTAATCAGTTGAATATTCGGGAATCAAAAACTCGTTAATTTGAAATTTGAAGATGCATTTTGAATTATTTGATTTATTAGATCTTGAATTTTAATGAACTTATTTACGTTTTCAGCAATTCATGAAAGAATGAATCGAGGAAAAACCTATGAATATACCAGCTACAAGACAAGACCTCATGAAAGTAAATATGGGCCCCCACCACCCATCAATGCATGGTGTTCTTCGACTCATCGTTACTCTAGATGGTGAAGATGTTATTGACTGTGAACCAATATTGGGCTATTTACACCGAGGGATGGAAAAAATTGCGGAAAACCGAACAATTATACAATATCTACCTTATGTAACACGTTGGGATTATTTAGCTACTATGTTCACAGAAGCAATAACCGTAAATGGACCGGAACAGTTGGGAAATATTCAAGTACCTAAAAGAGCCAGCTATATTCGAGTAATTATGCTGGAGTTGAGTCGTATAGCTTCTCATCTGTTATGGCTTGGTCCTTTTATGGCAGATATTGGTGCACAGACCCCTTTCTTCTATATTTTCAGAGAAAGAGAGTTAGTATATGATCTATTTGAAGCTGCCACCGGTATGAGAATGATGCATAATTATTTTCGTATCGGAGGAGTAGCGACTGATCTACCTCATGGCTGGATAGATAAATGTTTGGATTTTTGCGATTATTTTTTAACGGGAGTTACTGAATATCAAAAACTTATTACACGAAATCCTATTTTTTTAGAACGAGTTGAGGGAGTAGGCATTATTGGTAGAGAGGAAGTAATAAATTGGGGTTTATCAGGACCAATGCTGCGAGCTTCCGGAATACAATGGGATCTTCGTAAGGTTGATCATTATGAGTGTTACGACGAATTTGATTGGGAAGTACAGTGGCAAAAAGAGGGAGATTCATTAGCTCGTTATCTAGTCCGAATTGGTGAAATGACCGAATCCATAAAAATTATTCAACAGGTTCTAGAAGGAATTCCGGGGGGGCCATATGAGAATTTAGAAATTCGATACTTTGATAGAGAAAGGAATCCAGAATGGAATGATTTTGAATATAGATTTATTAGTAAAAAACCGTCTCCTACATTTGAATTGCCAAAACAAGAACTCTATGTGAGAGTCGAAGCCCCAAAGGGAGAATTAGGAATTTTTCTGATAGGGGATCAGAGTGTTTTTCCTTGGAGATGGAAAATACGCCCGCCAGGTTTTATCAATTTGCAAATTCTTCCTCAGTTAGTTAAAAGAATGAAATTGGCTGATATTATGACGATACTAGGTAGTATAGATATCATTATGGGAGAAGTTGATCGTTGAAATGATAATTGATACAAACGAAGTACAAGATATCCATTTTTTTTCTAGATTCGAATTTATTAAAGAGGTCTATGGAATTATATGGATCCTTATTCCTATTTTGACTCTTGTATTGGGAATCACAATAGGTGTACTGGTAATTGTATGGTTAGAAAGAGAAATATCTGCAGGAATACAACAACGTATTGGACCTGAATACGCCGGTCCTTTGGGAGTTCTTCAAGCTCTAGCAGATGGGACAAAACTACTTTTCAAAGAAAATCTCCTTCCATCTAGAGGAGATACTCGTTTATTCAGTATCGGACCATCCATAGCAGTCATCTCCATTTTAGTAAGCTATTTAGTAGTCCCTTTTGGATATCACCTTGTTTTAGCGGATCTTAATATCGGTGTTTTTTTATGGATTGCCATTTCAAGTATTGCTCCCATTGGTCTTCTGATGTCAGGATACGGATCAAATAATAAATATTCCTTTTTAGGTGGTCTACGAGCTGCTGCTCAATCGATTAGTTATGAAATACCATTAACTTTATGTGTATTGTCAATATCTCTACGTGTGATTCGTTGAGACATAAATTTTTCTCTATTCCTTCCTCTCTAGAAAAGGGGAAAAATGAATTGAGTCGATATTTTCATTTTTTATTAATTATTTGGATTGATGAACTAAATCAGATAGTTATATGAGTGAAAGAAAACAGCTTATATATAATATATAAATTTGCTGTCAAAATATTGAGTCTCATTTTCTATGTATAAGAGTTAGAGAGTTGGGCGGAAATAAACAAAATAAAAGAGACCATTTATCCCAAGATTGGTTGATTAGTCATCCTAACTTGAAGCGGGTTCAAAAGATTAACCATATTCATTTTTCACTATTACTATTGTTTATATGTATTCTCATACATGTATTACCATAACATAATGGATGATTGAAACATAATGGATGATTGAACAAAAACGAGTGGATAGTTAGAAACACCAATATACGAAAAGGATTAGTAATGGCAATTATGGAAATTATCCAAACGTATATTTCTGCATAATATACAAAGAATATTAATTGGGGCTTTAAGTTGGTAGAAATGATCAGGCAGTACTACCCACAATTCCAATCCAGAGTATGCTCCTATCCACGTATTAAATAAATGACTATTTGAAACGAAATAATCCTTTACTTATATTTTCTAAGCCCTTTATTTCTATTTCTCAGAAAAAGAAAGAAGAATAGAAAATATATATATATATATAGAAAATAGAAAAGAATCCAATTCCAATAGAAATTACAATAGAAAATAAAAAAAAAAAAGATCTTTCTTTACTTTTATTCTTTCCTTTTTATATCCATATTCGCATAAATAGAATTCATATCATAATTCATAAAGGAATGTAATGTATAACGTAAGTGAAAAAAAAAAGCCGGGTTATTTCTACTTTTACAAGGAGTATTTTATTGAAGAATGGAATTATTACTCAACAAAAAAAAAATTGAATTTTTTACGAAAGTAAAAATTTTTTAAAGATAAAGAAAGGATGAGATCAATTCAGAAGTATTTAAAATTTGTTTAAATTTGATTTATTATTTATTGATTTATTATTCAAATTGGAGTTCTTATTATTTATTAATAATTTATTATATTTATTCTTAATATTAATTAGATTTATATTATTATATAAATATTATAAATATAATTTTGTTCTTTTGTTCTAAAATTCATATTTATATATATTTTATCTAAAATTCATATTTATATATATATATTTTCATATTTATATATATATTTTTATATTTTATTAATATTTAATAATATTTATATATATTTTAATTTATTTTAATTTATTTTAATTTATATATATTATTATTTTATATATATTATTATATATTATTTATAATTTTTAATTATTTTAATTATTAAAAAAAAAACATATTATTGTTAAACAATAACAGATAGAATTCAATTGATCTAATTCAGGATCGTATGATATATTTTGACCTTATCTATCTTATAAACATATCAAGATAAAATACCCGGTCCTTAGATTTATTTATGGTCCTCAAGGAGCCGTATGAGATGAAAATCTCATGTACGGTTCTGTACTAGCGATGGAAACAGTAATAGTATCATCGACTATAATTATCTAATAGTTCAAGTACAGTTGATATAGTTGAGGCTCAATCAAAATATGGTTTTTGGGGATGGAATTTGTGGCGTCAACCTATAGGGTTTATCATTTTTCTAATTTCTTCCCTAGCAGAATGTGAAAGATTACCTTTTGATTTACCAGAAGCAGAAGAAGAATTAGTAGCAGGTTATCAAACCGAATACTCGGGTATCAAATTTGGGTTATTTTACGTTGCTTCCTATCTAAACTTATTAGTTTCTTCATTATTTGTAACAGTTCTTTACTTAGGCGGTTGGAATATCTCTATTCCATATATATTTGTTTCTGAGCTTTTTGAAATAAATAAAACATATAGAGTTTTTGAACCAATAATTGGTATTTTCATTACATTAGCTAAAACGTATTTGTTTTTGTTCATTCCTATCACAACAAGATGGACTTTACCTAGGCTACGAATGGACCAACTATTGAATCTTGGATGGAAATTTCTTTTACCTATTTCTCTTGGAAATCTATTATTAACAACGTCTTTCCAACTCTTTTCACTGTAAAGGACAAGGACTATCTTATATTCACAATTTGGATCAAACAAGAGAAATAAACAAACATAAAATTATTTTAAATTATTCATATATATATATTTATATTCCCAATATGTTTTCTATAATAACTGGGTTCATGAATTATGGTCAACAAACAGTACGAGCTGCAAGGTACATTGGTCAAGGTTTCATGATTACCTTATCCCACGTAAATCGTTTACCCATAACTATTCAATATCCTTATGAAAAATTAATTACTGCGGAGCGTTTCCGCGGTCGAATCCATTTTGAATTTGATAAATGTATTGCTTGTGAAGTATGTGTGCGTGTATGTCCTATAGATCTACCTGTCGTTGATTGGAAATTAGAAACTGATATTCGCAAGAAACTATTACTTAATTATAGTATTGATTTCGGAATCTGTATATTTTGTGGTAACTGTGTTGAGTATTGTCCAACAAATTGTTTATCAATGACTGAAGAATATGAACTTTCTACTTATGATCGTCACGAATTGAATTATAATCAAATTGCCTTGGGTCGTTTACCAATGTCAGTAATTAACGATTATACAATTCGAACAATTTTGAATTCGCCTCATAAGTCAATCTCTTGATTTAAGATTAAAAAAAAATTGTGTAATAAAATTGTGTAATGTAATTACTAAGATTCGATTTTGATCTAAAAGAATGAGGTTTTTCGTTTTCTTTGGTTAATACCTACAAATCTCAAGTATTGATTGATTGGTAAAAATCATGTCTTAATTTGGATTGAAAATCTATTAATTCATATATCTGAAATTATTTCAAAAACTAAAAATTATATATAGTTTTTAGTTTTTGATAGGAATATTTTTTGAATCATCCATTTTTTTTTTCTGGTCTGGTCTCAATAAGGGCATGAAAAACATTTTGATTTATTTATCTCTTATTTTACATATAATGGATTTACCTGGACCAATACATGATTTTCTTTTAGTCTTTCTGGGCTTAGGTCTTCTATTAGGAGGTATAGGAGTAGTATTACTTACTAACCCAATTTTTTCTGCCTTTTCATTGGGACTGGTTCTTGTTTGTATATCCTTATTCTATATTCTATTAAATTCATATTTTGTAGCTGCTGCCCAACTCCTTATTTACGTGGGAGCTATAAATGTTTTAATCCTATTTGCTGTAATGTTCATGAATGGTTCAGACTATTCCAACGATTTTACTCTTTGGACCATTGGGGATGGGGTTACTTTGTTGGTTTGTACAAGTATTTTTCTTTTACTAATGACTACTATTACGGATACGTCATGGTACGGGATTATTTGGACTACAAGATCAAACCAGATTATAGAGCAAGATTTGATAAGTAATAGTCAACAAATTGGAATTCATTTATCAACAGATTTTTTTCTTCCATTTGAATTCATTTCGATAATTCTTTTAGTTGCTTTAATAGGTGCAATTGCCGTGGCGCGCCAATAATAAATCTAAAAAATTAGCAACAGCAATCAAAATAAAATTTCATTTTGTGTTATCACATTTATTTTCATTTTCCTTCAATTTATAATTTATTTTCCTTCAATTAAAATTCAAGATTGTTTATGTATAAAATAAAAAGATAAAATTTCAATTTTATTTGATCTATTACTAATAGTTTATTCCGTACTTTTTTTTTTATTCTAGTCAATTGAATCCGTCGAATTGTTGTTCATATTATATTGAAATGAATTGAAATTGATAAGGAGTTGATCAATGATGCTCGAACATGTACTTGTTTTGAGTGCTTACTTATTTTCTATCGGTATCTATGGATTGATCACGAGCCGAAATATGGTTAGAGCCCTTATGTGTCTTGAACTTATACTGAATGCGGTTAATATAAATTTCGTAACATTTTCTGATTTTTTTGATAGTCGCCAATTAAAAGGAAATATTTTCTCCATTTTTGTTATAGCTATTGCAGCCGCTGAAGCAGCTATTGGACCAGCAATTGTTTCGTCAATTTATCGTAACAGAAAATCAATTCGTATAAATCAATCTAATTTGTTGCATAAGTAGTATTAATCATAGAAATTAGAATATTGATAAGTTCGAATTAGCATATATTATACATAATACATAATAATGATCCGGTTTGCGAAAATGTAAGAAATCAAAGTATCTTGGCTCTTTCACATGAGTTGATTCAGAAGTAGGTAGATTAGTAGGTAAATTGATTAAAAAAAATTCTGATAAATCATTGATTCATCTGGTGTCTAAATATATGATTTATTTACAAGTTTACTAGATCGAAAATTTCTAATTAAAAAAAATTCTAGATCCAATGTCACATTCAGTAAAGATTTATGATACATGTATAGGGTGCACTCAATGTGTCCGAGCCTGCCCCACAGATGTATTAGAAATGATACCTTGGGACGGGTGTAAAGCTAAGCAAATTGCTTCTGCTCCAAGAACAGAAGACTGTGTGGGTTGTAAGAGATGTGAATCCGCCTGTCCAACAGATTTTTTGAGTGTTCGAGTTTATTTATGGCATGAAACAACTCGAAGTATGGGTCTAGCTTATTGATCCATTCCAAAAAACCTACTCGAATACGAATACATTTTATTTTTTTTTTTTACCTTTACCGACAAAAACCCGTGCTCCAAAATATTGGAGCACGGGTTTTTGTCGGTCCAAGTGTATTTTCTTTTTTTATTTTTACCACGAATTACTTTCCTTGGTTAACGATAGTTGTATTTTTGCCAATCTTTGCGGGTTCCTTAATTTTCTTTCTTCCTCATAGAGGAAATAAGGTAATTAGATGGTATACTCTTTGTATATGTATAATAGAACTCCTTCTAACAACCTATGCATTTGGTTATCATTTCCAATTGGACGATCCATTAATCCAATTAATAGAAAATTATAAATGGATCCATTTTTTTGATTTTTACTGGAGATTGGGAATAGATGGAATTTCTATAGGACCCGTTTTGCTAACGGGATTTATCACCACTTTAGCTACTTTAGCGGCTCGGCCGGTTACTCGAGATTCCCGATTATTCCATTTCCTGATGTTAGCAATGTATAGCGGTCAAATAGGACCATTTTCTTCTCAAGACCTTTTACTTTTTTTCATCATGTGGGAATTAGAATTAATTCCAGTTTATCTACTTCTCTCCATGTGGGGGGGAAAGAAACGTTTGTATTCAGCTACAAAATTTATTTTGTACACTGCAGTAAGTTCTGTTTTTTTATTAATGGGAATTCTGGGTATTTGTTTATATGGTTCTAATGAACCAACATTAAATTTTGAAACATCAGCTAATCAATCCTATCCTGTAGCAGTGGAAATACTATTTTATCTTGGATTTTTTATTGCTTTTGCTGTCAAATTGCCGATTATACCCTTACATACATGGTTACCAGACACTCATGGAGAGGCGCATTACAGTACTTGTATGCTTCTAGCTGGAATCTTATTAAAAATGGGAGCATATGGGTTGGTTCGGATCAATATGGGATTATTTCCTCACTCTCATTCTATATTTTCTCCCTGGTTGGTGATAATAGGCACAATTCAAATAATCTATGCAGCTTCAACATCTCCAGGGCAATATAATTTAAAAAAAAGAATAGCTTACTCCTCCGTATCTCATATGGGTTTCATAATTATAGGACTTGGTTCTATAAGCGATACAGGACTCAATGGAGCTATTTTTCAAATAATTTCTCATGGATTTATTGGTGCTGCGCTTTTTTTCTTGGCAGGAACGAGTTATGATAGAATACGGCTTGTTTATCTCGACAAAATGGGCGGAATGGCTATCATAATTCCAAAAATATTCGCAACTTTCAGTATTTTATCAATGGCCTCTCTTGCATTACCGGGCATGAGCGGTTTTGTTGCAGAATTGATAGTATTTTTTGGAATACTTACTAGCCAAAAATATCTTTTAATGACAAAAATATTAATTACTTTTGTAATGGCAATTGGTATGATATTAACTCCTATTTATTCATTATCTATGTTACGCCAGATGTTCTATGGATACAAGTTTTTAAATTTGAATGCTCAAAACTATTATTTTGTTGATTCTGGACCGCGAGAGTTATTTATTTCGATCTCTATCCTTCTACCTGTAATAGCTATTGGTATTTATCCAGATTTCGTTTTCTCATTATCAGTTGACAAAGTCGAAGCTGTTTTATCTAATTATTTTTATCGATAGTTTTTATTTTTACTTATACTTATAAAAAAAAAAAAAAATAGGAATTCTATTCTAAGCAGTAAGTATGTAAGCCATCGAAAACCCTTTTTGTAAAGGAATGGAAATGAAGTAATTCAAAGGGTTTTCGACGACTTACATGAAGTTTTCTTATATAGACACTTAAGCTGTACTATCTTTGTTTTGAATTCGTCAAGTACTTTTTTCAAGATGTTAATGTAAATGAACCATAACTATGCAATCCTATTCCGAATAAATTTACCCCAAAATAACATATCCAAATTATAAGAAAACCTATCGAAGCTACAATTGCGGAATTTACACTTTCCCAATTTTTATTTGTTCGAGTATGTAAATAAATTGCAAATAGGGTCCAAGTAATAAACGCCCAAGTCTCCTTTGGATCCCAATTCCAATATGATCCCCATGCTTCATTAGCCCATACTGCTCCCGAAAGAATACCTATGGTTAAAAAGATAAACCCTAAACTAATAATACGATAACTCCAAAGATCCAATTGTTGAATTAATTGAAACCTGTAATAATTCCGAGAAGAAAGAAAAGAAATGTTTGGTAAAACATTGTTTTTTTCGCTAACGTATTGAATACTAAAAATCCTTATTAATTTTCGAAATTTAATGACTAGAAGGGCTAGTGATAATAATGATCCGCATAAAAGAGCCGCATATCCCAATACCATCATACTTACGTGCATCATTAACCAATGAGATTGTAGAGCAGGTACTAATATTTTGGATTGATGCATTTCAGTTAAAAGACCCGAAGTAGCAAAACCTTGGGTAAAAATAGCACTTGGCGCCGTTATTGCTTTTAAATTGAAATAGTTTTTATTTTTTTGTAAATATGGAACCATATGAATTATGGAGAAACTCCAGGAAAGAAAGATTAATGATTCATATAAATTACTTAATGGTAAATGTCCAAAATAAATCCAACGAGTAACTAATAATCCTGTTATACAAAAAAAAATAGTTATCATGCCCTTTTGAGACGAATCATATAGTCCTACGATTTCATCGACTAATAATGTTATTAAATGAATTGTAATTACAATTGAAACGACTGAAAAGGATATATGAGCTAAGATATGCTCTAAAGTTGAAAATATCATAAATTTTTTAAATAAAAAAAAAAGGGGGGGGGGGGGGAAGAACTCTTCTTTCATTATAGGAATGGAAATAGGGAATTGAATTCATTATTCATTATAGAACTTTTTTTTATTTGAATTTTCTAGGACTTACTTTTTTAGAAGATGGCATGCCGCCACTCGGACTCGAACCGAGATGCTTTAGCACTGCTTCCTAAGAGCAGCGTGTCTACCGATTTCACCATAGCGGCTTGCTCGAAATCATAATAACTTTTTTTTATTCAATCGTCGAGATTAAAGTAGTCAATTCAATTTAATATTTTTTTTTAGGAAACATTCAAATTCAAATTAATAAATAATATAAATAATAACTTGGTTTTAAATTATAGATTTTAACGTAACGTTTTCAATAGTTTTTATTTTTGTATTTAGATTTATTATTTACTTATAAGGGATAAGGGTACCTGTTTTATTTAACTTAACAATACAATAGGTTTTGATAATTTATTAGTTTATGTTCGACTAAAATGTAATTCTTCGAACGTTATAGTTATGACTTCAATTCATGAATAGAACTCAAAAGAAAATGTTTTTTATTATTTACATTTTTTAATTTATTTCTCATTTAGATTATTTAGTTTATGAATCTAATAAAAAATTCATTTTTTGATGGAGAAATAGGATTTTATGTATTACAAATTTAGTAATATACACAATAGATTTAGGGAATTATTTGCATAGCGTTGTATTAATTGTCGGGGATTTAGTTGTGTAGCGGATTTTTGTTAAAATTGAATAAACCGATTAAATATTGTTAAGTCTTGAGCCAGAATGTGCAAATAAAATAATGCAAATTCCAATTTAGATCATAATTGTACTGTATTTCAAAAAAATATTTTTTAATGAAATAAAATTAGAATTCTATTTTCAATTATTGAATCGATGGGGAAAATAGGAATCCCCATCCCAAAAACGATAAAATATACTAAAAAGAAAGGTGAAATCGTGTGCTTGCGTTTATTCTTTTTCAAACACAAAAGTAAAAGTACTATTTTATAATTCTAATTCAGTAGACAAAAAAAATTATTCTACTATAAATATAAAAGCAAAACAAATTCAATTTAAGATTATAATTAGGTTAAAACATTAGAGAATCAAAAAAATTCTTTTTATTTATACATTCATTATATATATACATTCATTATATATTATTTTATTCTTAATTCATTATTTAATTCATTATATATTATTTTATTCTTATTTTATTCTATTTTTTATTTCATTTTCATTTAATATCCATTTTTTTTTTTCAAATCAGACCAATTCAGATTATTTCAATCTTTGATTATTTATTTTTTGTATAAAAAAAACTTTTTGAACTCTTCGTAGAAAGAGATTTCCCTAATGAAAAAGCTTTCAATGCTGCCCAATATCCTTTCCTTTTCCAAATATTTTTACGAATCCTTTTTTTTGATATAGAAGTGCGTTTTTTTGGAACTGCCATTAAAAAATTAGAATAGGTTATTCATTTTTATAGTTGGATGTCAAAGACATTTAGTATTCAAAACCAATTGTTCGTTACTATTAATTATTAATTATCTATTTATTTTTTTTTTCTAACTTGTACTCCCTTCATATCATAAAAATATTAATATAGAAAAATCACATAAAATCTTACTAGTAACAAAAAAAAAACAAACAAAAAGATTGTATCTTCCATGGAATTGAATTCATAATAAAAAAAATTTAATAATTTTTTACTATCCATTTTACTATCAATTCAATTATCAATTGAATTCATTTAATAGGAATTCCTTCTTTAAATTTTCTGTAAAGTATGTCATTTTTGAGATATCATAACGTTTACTAAAAATACAAATGTCTTTTATTACAAAAAAAGACAATCAATCAGTTTCAAAATGAATTGTTTAATGATTCTGAATAACCTAACTAAAAAAATAATAAATAACTTTTCTTTTCTGGCATCAATTATGGGTTCTTATCAAAAAAAAAAATACTATATTTTATATTTTGTTTTGGTGTAATTATTATTTATCCTTGTTCTATAGATATAATTTATAATTTTTTGTAACTATATAAATTATACAATAATTATACAATATATTATTGTAATAGAAAAATTTCAATTTTCGTTTTTTATATCTTCCTAAAATTTTATACTTATATTAATATTATTTTAATATAAAGTCATATATTTAAAAAATAAAGTAATATAAAGTACTTTTTTCACTAGTAACTTGTTCATATCAGTTGACAAAATTTAACCTCTTGATTTGATTTAAAATATTTGACGTAATTGAAAAAAATTCTGAATAATCAAAATAATTAAGGGTAGAAAATTCTATTTTAGTTTTGTATTGTATATCTTAATTTTTTATTCAATTTTTTCTTAACTGACCCCTTTCAAAAGAAATAAGAGCCAGTAAATCATAAATAATTAATTAAGAAATTTTTTTTTTATGGAATATACATATCAATATTCATGGATCATACCTTTCATTCCACTTCCAGTTCCTATCTTAATAGGAGTAGGACTTTTACTTTTTCCAACGTCAACAAAAAATCTTCGCCGTATGTGGGTTTTTCCTAGTGTTTTATTGTTAAGTATAGTTATGATTTTTTCAATCTATTTAGCCATTCAACAAATAAATAATAGTTCTATCCATCTATATGGATGGTCTTGGACCATCAATAATGATTTTTCTTTTGAATTTGGCTATTTGGTTGATCCACTTACTTCTATTATGTTAATATTAATCACTACTGTTGGAATTATGGTTCTTATTTATAGCGACAATTATATGTCGCATGATCAGGGATATTTGCGATTTTTTGCTTATATGAGTTTTTTCAATACTTCAATGTTAGGATTAGTTATGAGTTCTAATTTGATACAAATTTATTTTTTTTGGGAATTAGTTGGAATGTGTTCTTATCTATTAATAGGTTTTTGGTTTACACGACCCATTGCGGCGAATGCTTGTCAAAAAGCGTTTGTAACGAATCGCGTGGGGGATTTTGGTTTATTATTAGGAATTTTAGGTTTTTATTGGATAACAGGTAGTTTAGAATTTCGGGATTTATTCGAAATATTCAAAAATTTGGTTTATAATAATGAAGTTAATTTTTTATTTGTTACTTTGTGTGCCTT